CATTCTAGTTCCTACTGCCTTTTTACTTATTATCTATGTAAAAACGGTTAGCCAAAATGATTAATTTGAATGAAACTTGACCTCTTTATCAATGATTGAAAAAATGGAAATAAAAAAGGATTCCAATTTCGTTTCTTAAATGAAATGAGCAGGCTAGAATCAGCAGTATTCGATTCAATTGGATAGTATGGTAGAAAGATTCATATATTTCGTTATACCATGCTATACTATCTATTTATCTATTAGATTAGTGTTTTTTTTTGTAGTGTAGAAAGTTGTGCTATACTATAATAAAGATACATACTTAATTTTATATAGATCAATCTACAATATGTATCTTCTGTTATGTACATAGGGACCCCAATTCTATTTTTTGCTACATCTATTTGATCGATTTGTATTGATTCTGATCAATCCCAAATAATCGAAAGAAAGGCAACTCTTACTTTTATTTTACATACAGTTCGAATTCCTAGATTTCGGATTATTTCAAATAGAAATCCAAGTATCCACCGAAAGAATCAAAGAAAGAAAAATGGTATGGGTATAACATATACTATATTAATAAAAAAAATCAACTTAGTATTAGTAATAGTAATCTTTTTTTATCATTTCCAAGAAGTAAAGTAATTAAATTGATTGACTGGTTGATAGATGATCCAAAGAGTTCTATGGTATGTAAACTTCTTCGAATTTTGAAAAGAAATAGTAAACCTCATTAATTGAATTTGTAACACTTAAACCATGATATGAAATGAGTCGATAAAGCACAAATCCGGTTTCTAAAATAATAAAACAAGTGGTAAGTGCCAAATCTGCGACTCGTCCGGGTCAAGATCTTATTATGTGTATATCTTGTTGAACAAGCACTATATCTATGTTCTTTCCTTTAGAAAGTAGGTATCCGCTTAATATTAATAACAGAACGGCGGCTTTCTCTTGTATTTGGAGAAAGAGGAAAACAAAAAAGGGGGTCTGCTGTTCCCCGTTGTCCCTATATAATTTGTATAAGAGTCCGTTCGGCGAAATAGAGAATTTAGAAAAAATCCGAAATATATTTCCTATCATCTACATTTCCTTTCGAAATATAAACATGGGAATTATTAAAATATCTCTTTGATTGACATTATTATCTTTAAAAACACTTTGCGGAACGATCTATAAAACAATTGATACAGTTTGATTCCTCATACTCAAAACTCAATTAGTTAAGTAGTATTTCTAGAGTCCACTTCTTCCCCATACTACAAGTGAAAGGGAAAATGTAAAGACTACCATTAAAGCAGCCCAAGCGAGACTTACAATATCCATGTGAATTATGTCCCCTATCTCTATAAATATGAAGGAATTATTCCATTATTGTTCACTAATACTAATAATAGTAAAATCAATGATACAGAGTCAAAAAGGGATTCTTATTTCGGACTATTAATTAAATTTAATGAAGCAATTCAATAAATCCACATACATATAACAAATTCCTATACGATTTTTAACAGCCTATTCCACTCTTGACCGGTGGAAAAGAGGTTCTTTTTGAGCTTTTTTTTTCTAAAAAAGCCAATTACCCAATCGAATATTAATCGAATACCTGAATACTCAGAGACTCCTTTGAGTGTGTATACAAAATATATTCCGCTTTTTCACAATTCCTAATTACGAACTAGTTAGATATCACCTTCGGCTCTCTAATCGAATTCAAGGCTCAGTCAGTAACCACTACTTAGTATAATCTTTCCTTGAATCCTAGACACAAGGATTTACAGAACTTGAACTTTTGAGAACCCCAGATGCTTAGAATCGAGTAAGTACATATCAAGAGACAAAGGTCTCTCCTTCGGCTGGGGAATAATTCGGTGAGTTATAGGTTCTATCAGTCGATAAGGAATTTCGGGTCTTTTTTTTTCATTAGAATCAGGCGACACCCAGATTCGAACTGGGGACCAAGGAGTTGCAGTCCTCCGCCTTACCGCTCGGCCATGCCGCCAAAATGATACAAAATAGATGCAAATATGACCTCTTTGGGATGGATTACTGATTTTTTTTTATTGTACTTGCATTTTGAATCCCTTTTCCCTACTTAATTCCCTTCACTACTAAAAAAATCTTTCCTTTTTTTAGGATCCATACTTTTGAAAATATATATAGGCTTTCAGTCACAAAAGTAAAAATTAATGAGAAATTGAATCTTTAACTATAACTATTGACTTGACTGCGAATTTATGAACAACTCTTAGATTTTGATTTCAAATTAGGGTTCCCTAATGGCATAAGAAAATCCAAATGATAACTAATAAGTATTGCGTCTTTTCAATAAAAAAGAATCGTTATTATTTCTCCGCTTTTCTTTTTCTCAGTCTCAAATTCCATTATAGCAACAATTATGAGTATATGCAACCCCCGAAACCAGAACAGAAATTACACAGACAATCGAGTATCTTAATATATGATATATAGGTATCTGCTTGTGTTTAAGTTTACTATAAATAAATAAATTAATAAAAAGAACCCGCTTTACACTCGTATTTTTCGAATTCTATGAATATAGTACTAAATAGGTAAAAATATCTTTTTTCTCTGCAAATCTTTTTTTCACAATACAATAGACAGGGCAAAAAGGGTTAAGTAACAAAAAAAAATCAACTCTATATTGTTTCTGATTATTCTGTCTTTATCTCGGCGAAGGGATCAAATCTTGCATCTGTTTTTTTGGTATCCAATCGAATAGGAATATGTAATATCATAATAATGGTAGAAATAGAACGAAGGGATATTCTCTACAAAATTCTATACTATAAATAAATCGAATTAAGCGTTAAGCCACATAATTTTTTTTCCAAGAATGTTTTATCAATTCCTTTCCTTTTGTATCTATTCTGTTGCAAATTTCAATTTGAGTAGAAAATTTTCTTTATTCTCCGTTCATACGGATTTCATACATTCCATATCATTCATATATGGAGTTTTTGTGTCAAATTTTATGTGATTTAGTAAACAGAATATAAATCCCATCAGAGCTAGATCGATCTATATGATTCAATGAAGAATGAGCAAAAAATGGGATTTTTCAATAAATGGGGAATTCAGTTCAAATGCTACGGGATGAAAATGAGGGAATGTCTACAATACCTGGGTTTAATCAGATACAATTTGAAGGATTTTGTAGGTTCATTGATCAGAGCTTAACGGAAGAACTTGATAAGTTTCCAAAAATTGAAGACACAGACCAAGAAATTGAATTTCAATTATTTGTGGAAACATATCAATTGGCAGAACCCTTAATAAAAGAAGAGGATGCTGTGTATGAATCACTTACATATTCTTCTGAATTATATGTATCCGCGGGATTAATTTGGAAAACCAGTAGGGAGATGCAAGAACAAACAATTTTGATTGGAAACATTCCTCTAATGAATTCCCTGGGAACTTTTATAGTAAATGGAATATACCGAATTGTGATCAATCAAATATTGCAAAGCCCCGGTATTTATTACCGGTCAGAATTGGACCATAACGGAATTTCGGTCTATACCGGCACAATAATATCAGATTGGGGAGGAAGATCAGAATTAGAGATTGATAGAAAAGCAAGGATATGGGCTCGTGTGATGAATCTTTTTTATGCCTTTATAGCAATGAAAGTGGTTGAGTAATTGGAAAGTTTTTCAGTTCTTTGATCCTATCCCAATCCGCTCACAAATGCTTCTCTTGCGCTTGCCTGAAAAGGGGATACCGGACTTGATAATCAATTCAAAGAAATGGCCAAACGCTTTCTTCATAGATGAGATGAAGGCATCCGCCGATCAGACGATTTTCACGTCTTCGAACTGCTAGCTTCAGAATGTGGAAGAAAATTGACTCAAGAAAGATAAGCCTTAAGAAGATGGGTTCTGTCACATCCTTTTGCTTCCCTTACTTTCCATGTGGGAGCTAGGTAAGCGAAGGCTTATCTTCAAATATTGTAGCGCAGGGACTGACCTTTTGTACGGAGCTTATGAGAAAACTCATTGCCGAAGTACTTCCTCTCCCACAACCAACCATACCTTCTTTTCGGCCCTAAAGAAGATATTTGAAACTTTTTGTCTAGAAACATTCTATAATAAAAAATACATATATAATAAAGGGAAAAAGAAGACATGAGATCAAGTGAGAACTCAATAATATTCTTCCTCTTATTTAAAGAAATAAGAAAGATTTTCTTTATTGAAAAGAAGAACAATACGAGTGAGAACGAACGAGCTACTCGTCAGATTCGAACTGACACAGGCGAAGAAGATCAAAATAGCCCTATCTTCCATCAACAAGGAGTAGCTTTGGTAACGCAGTTCGGTTAGCTGGCATGCCGCCTTCCTACGTCTGCTGGCTCACCTCTTTAAAGAGTCCTCTATCCCGCCCCCCCTAGCCACCTACCTACTCGTGCTCGTAGCTCGATCGGAGGTCTTCAGTGTGGTCCTAAGGAAAAACAGAAGTCGTCCTCAATAAGTGCAAGTGAATTGCTCAGTAGTGCTTCGCCACTACCGTAGCTGGCGGAAATAGCTTAATGGTAGAGCATAGCCTTGCCAAGGCTGAGGTTGAGGGTTCAAGTCCCTCCTTCCGCTCCTGGCTTCGTCGTTTAGTGGTAAGGAGTGGAGTAGGCGGCGAGTAGAGTGCATAAGAGCACTTTACTTGTCAGAGTTAGAGAGAGAGGCGAGCAGCAAGCAGAACAAAGTCGCGGTTCTGGAAGAAAACCTACTCAACATAACAAGTGGCCTTTCAGCCGTTGCGCGCTAGCGCGCTTCTGTTTTTCAGCGGGCTTCTTCGTCTATCCGTTGAGTAGAGGCTAGTTGTAGCTAGCTAGCGCAAACGCGTTTTCTATTTCAAATTATTAGTAAGAAGAAATAGGCTGCTAGTTGTGTACTAGTGAATAAGAAAAGCAGATTGATCTTACTAATGACGGATAGAGATGGAGGCAATTCCATTTTCGGTGCCTCGCCCTTGTCTCCTTCGCCGGAGACTTCAAATGATAGGAATCCTATCGATAAATAAGAGGCATAAGCATCGCCTCTCGATCCAATCCATCTTCCCTTTCCCCCCCTTCACGAGATGGAATTCCGGAACCTAAACAACTCAGTTGAGAGCTCCGTGACCGGTTCAAGGGAAGGTCCACCAATAATTGACTCAGGTTCCCCCGAGCCCCCTTATCTCTTTCTTGATCCCTCATTCTAAAAATCCGCTGTTACTGAATCATTAAAGGCATAGACTTGGAACTTCTTTGTCTTATTTTCGCAGGTGTTCGTCAACGATCAAAGCCGCTGAACGGCAGACTCGAGTTGAGAAAGAGGGCTAGGCCCAGGAGTGCTTTCAGGGACTGGAGAAGAGGGGTAGAAACTAGAGCTAAGGGCAGATCGAAGGGTTGTCCATTGGGATTGGGCATGGACGAGCCTCGACCAGCATTGATGAAAAAATGAAAAAAAAACTTCTCGCATCGCATCATTAACCGGTGTAGGATTAAAGATCAGGTCAAGGGAGCCTCCGGCTTCGACTAATCAGTGATCCCTGAGCCTACCTAACACGCCCCTGAAATAGGGGATTGGTTGATCGGAAAGCTCAGGCAGGAATAGGGCATTCCATACAAATCTTTCTGATCCGCTAGCTGGTGGTCTTCTCAAATCTTTTCATCGAATCGGGTGAATTCTAAGGTTCCTTATTCCGGTTGTAAAGCTCCAGAAGGGGGAGAATGGGCACAGCCCCACCAGCAGCCCAGCCCGTCCGACCCGAAAGGAATTGAAAATGAAAGAACAATCTGTGTACACTATATATGGAGTAGAATGACTATCCTCAATCTCCTCTTCTCGCACTTCCTCCCCCCCTTCCTTTTTCGCCTAAGGTGATGAGCCCATGCGAATCTTTTGAAGTATTGTTTATTATGATTGATCTGTAGTTCAAGGGCACTCTTCAACATCTGTTTCCTACTTTTTTTTGAGATGGGACCAGACGTAGAGTGCCGCCGGTCGGCCGGGAAGGGATTTTTTCTATGGATTTTGACTCTCTTTTGGCGCGTCGCGACTATTGCAGGTTCTTCTCTTTCCCCCGAGGGAAAGCCCTTTCCAGTCCAGATGGAGTAGTGCATTTATGTTTTGAAAGCCTACCCTAATAGGAGTTCCTATCTCTACTGTCTATCCAACCCGATCTTATTCGTGGTGGAGTGCTTCGAGTAGGACCCGATCCCATCCCTGCAGTCAAACTCCTTCCTGACCCGGCGTTCAAGCCTGACAAGCTGGAATGCCTTTCGTTAGGAGACTGCCCGAGGCAATGAAATTGAAGTGGGATGTGGAATGTGATTGGTGATGGATGGTGGTTATGAAATAGGTTCGGGATCATCTCGCATGACGATCTGTATCCGCATGACGTTCTGCTGTTGAAGCGGGAGGGAACTTCAGAATGAGGTTTGTTTCATTGAAAAAGAAATGCTTTTCCATGATCGACACGAGTTTTAGACAGCGTCTTGAACTCCGGGACCGCACTCTGTATGTCGGCCTCAAGTTCCTCGGCTAGGCAACTACTAATCCTTCTTCTCGTTATTCTCGCCTTTCTTCTAAAAGAGTGTTTTTTTGCCTTCGGCTATTACTTTAATACAAGGCTTGGCCCAACATTGGATTTGTTTGAAAAGAACCAAGGATGGCGTTCATTCAATCAAATCTTTTATGCTAAAAAAACGAAGATAATTACTGTCTTTGGAAAGGAAAGAGTTGTTCCCCGCATTCTTTCCTTTCTACTGGTTTTTGAAAGCTATCAATCTCCTCTTCCCCCATATTTTTTATCCTTCTCGCATCGGTTCTGCATCAGATGATGAACCCATGCGAAAACTTTCTCTTTTCTTTTCGCTCGATAGGTAGGCGTCACGATTGAGTCGAAAGCCTACCAAGGCATAAAGGTGGAGATTTGAGCGAGAGCCCGAACGAACGGGGGACGCTATAACATGAAGATCGAAAGCTCCACTGTTCTGAATAGTGAAAAAGACTTTTCCAAATTCGATCAAATCGATCGAGAATCTCATCATCTGTTAGGTGGGCTAACCGACCGACCGAGTTGGGCTGAGCGTCCATGTCACAGAACCCTTCTGACGCCAAAATCCCATTTTTGATCGAATCGGAGCGGATCCAATTCATTGGCGAGAAATCGATAGTTTTAACACTCAGAAAAAACAACGAAAAAAAAAAGAATAAATCAAAGTAACTAAGACAAGAGCTAAGTAAGCAAGCTTCAAGGAGAGGTGCAAAAAGGCAAGGGGCTCCCCATCTCGTCGAAGATTGTGTCCGGGATCTGGTAATCTAAGCTTTGCTTCTTCTGGTCGGCTCGTATTAGCCTGTGCTTTATTACAGCTATCGCTATCTCGTTCTTTTAGTCTTTTTAATTAACGGTACTTGAATCTTAAGTCGCGGTCATGTCTTGCCCTCCTGACGTATAGTGACCGGTTTCATGTTTTCCCCGAATTTGATCAGTTCCAGGCTCAAGTGCCTCTTCATCCATCTTCATTCCAAAGGCGAACATCTCAATACTGTAACTGCTATGGTTTACAGTCAATAGTTCTTAACCAACTCTTTCTCGCCGAGCTTTAAAAAGGTTTAAGAGAGAATAGGGAGTAAGGGGGACCTTCGCTTCATTAGAAATTGGACCCGGACTCCCTTTTTTCTTCTCCTGCGGAGCTCTGAGAAAGTCACCGGCGGCAGGTTAGGACAGTTCTCTTGCTGCTGATTTGGCCCTGCGCTGATTCAGGAGCTTCTTCTTTAGTGACGGTTATGAAATAATAAGAAAATCAAAAGAAAGAAGGGGGTGGACGAGAACAAGAAGCGTTCGCCAACTTTGAACTTTGATAGGCATAGCATTGCAAGCAAATAGAGCAGAGAGCTTACCGTTTGTTTCTATTAGAGTCGCTTTGAAGTTGTAGTCGGTCCTAAAGGGAGAATGAAGCTACTTAGAAGCTATATCCTCGCGTCCTTGCACGGAATTTCTTTGTCCAATCCCTGCTTTTCCCTTCCTCCTCCCCCCGTTCTATCGTCCAAAACAGGCCGTATGGAGTATAGCCAAGTGGTAAGGCATCGGTTTTTGGTACCGGCATGCAAAGGTTCGAATCCTTTTACTCCAGATTATGAACACCCGATCTCCTCTGTCAAGAACGAGCTGACGACTACAGGGGAAGCAGTTTCCAAGCCGGAAACCCGAGCCCAGCTTGTAGCAAGCCAAAAGTCATCCTTTTTTCGTCAGTCTTTGCTAAGAGAAGAGTTGTTGAAAGCAGGGAAGGAAGCATCCCCAGCTACCTCTCGGCAGTCGGGTAGACTAAAAAAGGAGAAATATCCTCTTTCAGGAGACAACAAGCAGAGAGAAGCTTTGAACTTGCACAAAGAACGTGAGGAAAGGCACTGCCGCTGACTAAAATGATAGGCGCATGGGGACAGACTCGTACTTATAACCTTAAGAAACCATTGGCAAAGACAGACGGCAATGGTCCCACACAACTGTTGGGTGGTTAGGGCATCCTATCTTTAGAGATAAGGAAGTGCATGAGATAAAGAAGTTTCAGTAAGAACTAGCACTATATTCACATATCTTTCTCCTCAGAAAGTCTTTCATACATGCACTTGACACCGGGGCATTATCCCATCATTCCGAATGACGATGATCTTATCATTTATTTAAATTTCACAGCAGAGCTAGCCGGTTGCTCGTGACGAATACCTTACCTGCGCCTAAACCTCCAGCCAGATTGGACCAAGTGCTTCCAGTAGAATTCTGTGAGAAGATGGCCAAAACCGTTCAATGGCTTAACTGGGTAGAGCGTATGGAGAGTGATGACAAGATTGTGGAGATTTTCCAGAATGTTGGCATCTACGAAGACCTTTTACTTCGGCTGTGGGTTGATTCCATTCCTTCTGTCATGGACGTGTCCTCGTTGACTAGCTTGCCATCCTACGGACTGGATGTGACTGTGGATATGTTGACTACTTCGAGTGATGTGAAATTGAATGCGGATAATGTACATATCTCTTTCGGCTCCTACGCTCGTAGGGAGATGGGGGAAAGGTGAGATAAGAGGTCAGGATTCGTCACCTTTCTTCTTTGGTTTCAATCCAATATGATGACTAAGGAATACAGCCATATTGCCATAGCTTTGGCCTCAGGCCCTATCTTAGCTCTCGCCCCTTTTGTCCTTTCTCACCTTTACAGAAGCATCCATGATCTTGTTTGTGACCAAAAACCTTTCCTGACCTTAACAGATCTCGAATTTCACATTCTCGTCACGCTTGATAATTCACGATTTTATGTTCTCGTCGATTCTTCCCCTCGTTCCTTTTCTCTTGGGCATCTCAATGTTCATGCCATGCATTCTTTTCGATGAAGTACCTTAACCTTAGTATAGTACACTGAACACCAACCCAATCTCGATAAAAGAAAACTGCAAGCAACAGAACGCTTTTTTTCTTTTTCTTTCTTGTTGATAGCTTCTCCTTACTGATCACTTACTTACAGTCCTAATTCATAATTTCTGGACAAGATTGTATTGGCAGTACCGGAACATGCCGCGTTGAGCTTGGTTCCGAGATTCGTTTCTACTGGAGTACATCAGTGATTTCGAGCCTTACTTACGTCATTTTCTTATAGGCTATATATTGCCTCGTTTCCGCCGCTTAATGTGACGGTAGCTCACCCGGGGGCGTGGGACAGCCCCGCAGGGAACTAAAAAAGAATATCCCTAGCTAGCGCGAGGTGCCATAATGAAGGGAAGCGAATCTTCGTTGGGCTGATTCTAAACTAAGGGCATATCATCTTATGAAGGAAGGGAAGGTGAAATGGGGGTAAGGGCAAAAAAGCTAACAAAAGAAGAAAGAGCATCAGTCATGTCAGATAAAGGAAGTCTGTAATTACATAAGGAGGAGCTGAAAGCTGCTTCCCTTCTTCTGGAATCCCGACGACAGAAAATGAGTCAAGTACAAAACAAAGTATGTATGGAAGGAAAGTCCCAGGAAGCAAGAGAAAGAGCTGTCTTTGTCAAAGCTGCTAACCAACCAACTAACGTTCTGAGGGAAAAGACGAAGAGGACTCATCTTCTTTCTAAGGCCGGTTTCAGGCAAGGAAGTCCCACTATCGAATAAAAGAGGAACGAGCCACTATTACTGTTTGATCCGTTCCTATGAATAAAAGTAAAATCCGAATCCGCTTTTCATTGGCTTTGTCTCCGCTATTGGACGATGAGAGGAGTTCTTCCCTTATCTTCTATGTTCAGGTAAGAGAGATGACTGAGATGGGAAGAAAGGGAGTTGGAAAAGCACGGCATTATCAGAAGGATCACCTTCAGACAGGGGATGGAGTCTCGGATAACATTCGATTAGGGCAAGCAGGTCTGTTAAAGTAAAAGCTTTGGACTGATAGCCATAGACTTGAGATGAAGAGTTCCGCCCGTTTGGAATGGAGTCTCGGGCTGAATGCCCGAAAAAGCAAAGTCAAAGACTGGATGACTGTCTGAAACAACCAAACTTGACGCATTTTAGGTGTTGTTAAGGAGCAACAAGCCGCTTGAACGAAAGGGGAAGCAGCGTACCAAACCAAAGAGGGAGGAAAGCGACGGGTAAGGCTTCATTTCCGAGTCCGGGTTGGGAAGAGAGCCAGAGCGGGAGAAGATGAGCCTACCACACTTCAAAGGGAAGGGCTTTTTATCATTAGGGAGCTCTCTTCTTTCTTATAGTTACGACAGGTAGGGATCAGAGTTCGTGAGAAGCGGGAAGGAAAGCCCAACTACTTCACAGAGGCCCCGGATATATCTCAGTTCTTAGCCTTTGAAGGCCGGGGGGCTCGTGGCGAAATGATTGAAGGGCCGGGTTGATATTCAATAGTTGACTAAGAGTCAATTATCACGATGCTCGTACAAACTATATCTCAGCTTCTAATACTAACCTTCCTCAATCGAATTAAATCCATTCTTCTATCACAGCTACTTTCCTCTATCTGGCTTTTACAAAATTGTCAAGTGAACTTGAACTCCCGTTTTGGAGTTTCTGCAAGTGATGTTCGAGATCGCCTCTGTGTGGTTCACCCTAAGTAGCTAACCGAATCGGAACTGACTGAAAGGACTGAAAAGAGGATATAACTGTTTAGAGCCAGAACACGTCATGGAGAATAGGCTGCAAGAAAATAGGTTATTGTCTCTTTTCAGAGTATCATCCATGGCGAATGGTATCGTATATAAGAGAAGGGCCGCTTTGAGGAAGGATCTCTCTATCTAATACGAAATCTCATAAGAGAAGAAAGGTTTCTTTCTAAGTAGCCCGGAAATCTTTCTTCTACCACTTCGGGAACGACAGAAAGAGAGAGGTCCAATCCCTCCTTGAATCCCTTTTTTTTCGGTATGCCGCGGAGCGAGCAAGGAGCGAAATAAGAGTGTTCGAAGTTCTGCGTGATGCTGTCGACATGCAAGTAGAACGCTGTCGGAAGACGGAGTAAGTCAGTCAGTGCCTCATTCAGTCCCCTGCTTTACATTGGTCAACAACCAGGCAAAGTTAAAGTAATATTCTTCACTACTCCTCGGGGCTTGACGGAGTTAAGCTATCTGTATGGAGAGAGTTAGTTTTATTGTAAAAATGAATCATGCCTCAACTAGATAAATTTACGTATTTTACACAATTCTTCTGGTCATGCCTCTTCTTCTTTACTTTCTATATTTTAATATGCAATGATAGAGATGGAGTACTTGGGATCAGCAGAATTTTAAAACTACGAAACCAACTGCTTTCACACCGGGGGAACAACATCCAAAGCAAGGACCCCAACAGTTTGGAAGATATCTTGAGAAAAGGGTTTAACACAGGTGTATCCTATATGTACTCTAGTTTATTCGAAGTATCCCAATGGTGTAAGTCCGTCGACTTATTGGGAAAAAGGAAAAAAATCACTTTGATCTCTTGTTTCGGAGAAATAAGTGGCTCACGAGAAATGGAAAGAAACATATTCTATTTGATCTCGAAGTCTTCATATAGCACTTTTTCCAATCATGGATGGGGGATCACTTGTAAGAATGACATAATGCTAATCCATGTTCTACACGGCCAAAGTTTAATCTCACAATGCGAATAATTATAGAAAAAGGCATATTTTCCCAATTCCTTATGATTCTGCCTTTTGTACTAATTTTTAGTATTGTTTATTTTCGCTATTTCGTTATACCAAAGAACCCAACCGTTTGTTGGGTTGTTAACCGTGTTCCGTTGGAATTCTTCTTTTACTTTTTCTTTATATTAAATTCTATTATTTTAAATATGGACGTGGCTTTGGCTTGGCAAGATCCAGATCCAGGGTACTCAACTAACCCCGCGGACTATATTCAACCGCAAGTCAACGAGGAGGAGGGGGTCCCCCCTATACCTCCGGACATTCCTGTATTGGAGCAGCCCTTAATTCACGATGAACTAAGACGGGTCCAACTTTCGTCTAGACTAGGTCCGCATTGGATCGTGCGGGAGTTTAACCTG